GAATTCCAACGAAAACCACCCGATTGAAGGTAATGTCAGAATTTTATATTTCGAGATCCAATTTCTTCATCTATTCACCTGATCTTTTTTCGATCCATCTTATATCAATAAAATAGATTTTTGTCGTTATAGAACATGGGATTCTATGGAAGCAATAATAAATAGGTATGAATAGAACAAGAGAAGGGAGAATAGTAGAGAAAAAGTTATACAAAGTTATATACGAGTCATCCCCACCCTCTTTTTTTTTGTATTTCATTAATTGGATTTCGTTTGATTAAGGCGAAGTTCTGTAAAAACCCCCGCCTTCTTTGAAATATCATGAACAGTTCCTGTAGGTTGAGCGCCGTTTTCAAGGAAATATAGAATAGCAGGAACATTTAAATAAGTTTGATTCTTTATCGGATCATAAAAACCCACTTTCTGAAGATCTCTTCCTTCTCTTTGGGATCGAACATCAATTGCAACGATTCGATAGACGGCTCATTGGGATAGATGTAGATGAACAATACCCCCCCCTAGAAACGTATAAGAAGTTTTCTCCTCGTACGGCTCGAGAAAAAATGATTCGAAGTTATGTCTAGGTATAGAATTCGAATAGCAAATAGATCCATAAAATCATCAAATCAATTAGACTATGATTTAAGTCCTTTTTTTCTTCTTTCCCGAAAAAGAAAAAACCATTCGTACTCATAACTCAAGTTGGATAACTCTCAAATAGCTCAAAGAAAACCCTTAGGCATTTCATTTATTGAGTGGTCTCTAACCCCCCTTTTTGTCTCGTTTAGAATCTATTTGGATTCTTCATTCTGATTTAGTTGTTGAGACAATTGAAAACGGTATTTCCTTGTTCCAGGATCCTTTATCTTTACTTTGAATCATTGGGTTTAGACATTACTTCGGTGATCCTTAATCGTTTCAAAATGGCAGCAACATACCTTTTTTTTTCTTTCTATCAAAGAATCATAGAACGGTTGATTCCCGCGTGCTACACTTTTGATCGAAAGGGTTTTACCAATTCCAACAGATTTTCCTTTTGGGTTTGAAACTTGCTCGAATTGGATCCTTTCGATTTCTATATCGAAGATATACTTACGAAGTTGTTCCAACTTATTGATTGGCACTAACCCTAGATCCTTGCCCCTGAGAAATGAATCAATACTTTCTACTCGAGCTCCATCATGTACTATTTACATTACAACCCAACGGGGGTTCCGGTGGAACAGAACAAAGGATGTCGAGCCAAGAGCACCTTCATTCCTATATAATATAAAATGGTGGATGGAAGAATCCACAGCTGATCATGTCCTTCAAGTCGCACGTTGCTTTCTACCACATCGTTTCAAACGAAGTTTTACCATAACATTCCTCTAGTTTGGAACCGGTATGTAATTGATTCAATTATGGAATCATGAGTAGTCATTGGTTCAGTCGGTACATAGTAATCCATACTTTTTTCTCCTTGTATATGGATGGGGAGATATTTTTCTGAAGAAGTCTCAGCAAGAATTCAACTTAATCCCATATTTTATTGTACGAATGCAACATTTTTTTTTATTTTATAAATAACTAAATAACACAAATATAAATAACACGAATAAATGAGTTCTTTTTGAATCTGCATCTTTGAATGACTCAATAGGATAGATTCACTAATCTCACACTTATTCGAGTACCAAGGACTCATAAGAAATCATTAAAAATATTTAATTGAAAAAATTTCCTACTTCGACATCATTATTTGAATAATGTTTTACAGTAAGTACCGCATTTGATTTTGATCATCATAAGAGAGATAAATCCATGTTTCTTTTCGAATTGAACCATCATCAATAATTTAAAGCATATAGATAGATCAAAAAACAAATCCAATTTCTTTCTTTTTTGTGGAGTTGATAAAAAAAAAAGACTGATATGTAAGGGAAGATTTAGGTCGTTATTCGTTTATCTAATTGATAAAATCAGAATCGAAAGAATAGGTGATTTCCGTATCTATCAGATAAACTGAACAATTGTCATTGGAAATAATTAAATTATGGATATTCTATGTTAAATATTTAAATTTAAGGGATCACAAATCTTTTTCACAAAAATCGAAACACTGTTGTCACTGAAATAGAACGATAACAATACATACATATAAGCATTTCCTCATTTTCTACGTATTTGACTTGGAGTTCAGTAATTTTTCTGTAATCTTTCCATAAACATAAAGTAAAGTGAATAGAATGTATGAATCACCCCCTGCCTCAATTGTTACATAGATTTACAATTATTCTCATTAGAACCAAAGACAAAATGCCTAAAAATGGGGTTCAAAAAAAATACATCTGTTACGTATGGAATTTACTTAATCGTTTGTTAATGAGATTCGAATAGACATAGATATTAAAATTGATATCTTCCATTGCTGTTTAAGTCCTATTTACTCCCCGAATTCTATGGGGATGATGAATATGAATTATAAATCAAAAAAGGATCCTCTTTTACGGGATGCTAGATGAGATAGTCTAGGTACAAAGCCAAAGAGGTCCAGATTAAGTCGTTGTTCCTATTTTTTATTTTATCCTAACCCAGTCTTAAGAGACTTAATCCCGTTGATTGAATTCAATTAGTACCAAGAAACCCTTCTTGTTTAGAATTCAAGAAATCCACAGAGAAGGCTACCTCGTTTAAGTTTAAGGAATGAATAAGAGATAGGGAATATAGAGGCTTTTCTTTCATATTTCGATTTAGAATGCATCATTGAAAATTCAAATAGATATGGCACGTAAGGTTTTTCTAAGTAATTAACTTCAATATGAATATGAAGGGGATGGGCATACGATGAAAGGCCCGTCCGACTTTTTTTTGAATTCAAACTCTTGTGATCTATGTTCCCATCTTACCTGGATTAGAAATGGATTCAGTTCCATCTGCATGTCATTTGAACTCAATTCAGTTTATGAAAAAGATATGATTCAGAGAAGAATCATTAAAAATTAGAAACAAGAATCACATTCTATCCAATATTACACTCTTAAACAGAAGGTTGTTCAAAAAAGCAATCTTTATTCTGATATTGATATAATGGGTATGCTCTGGGACGGAAGGATTCGAACCCCCGAATAGCGGGACCAAAACCCGTTGCCTTACCACTTGGCCACGCCCCATTTAGATTTCTATTCTGCACTAATAAAGACTAATATTGGTATTGGTTGTTCGTCACTTCCAGTCCAAATATCTATGGAATAGATTAGATTGTTGATAGGATTTTGACACGTGTAGATATAGAATTAAACTGAATTTATTGATCATTACATATAATTTAATTAAGATATAAGATATTGTATTGTATGAAAGTATTATTTCTTATATCCTCTTTTGAGAATTGAAGGATTTTTGATTGGGTGAGTTCAAAGAAAAAGAAGGATTTTTTGGTCTACTTTACTTTCTTCATTTTTCCCTTATATCAATAACTCAATCAAAGTGCAATTATCTCCAAGAACAAAATCTTTGTTATGCTTAATATCTTTAGTTTGATCGGTATCTGTCTTAATTCTGCCCTTTATTCGAGTAGTTTTTTCTTCGCCAAATTACCCGAGGCCTACGCTTTTTTAAATCCAATTGTAGATGTTATGCCAGTCATACCTGTGCTCTTTTTTCTCTTAGCCTTTGTTTGGCAAGCTGCTGTAAGTTTTCGATGAGATCTTTAATACTGTCCTAGAGAAATTCATGATTTATTCGAGAAAAAAAATTCTAACAATTGATAAGATCAGATAAGTCTTACAGTATGAACCCTCGATTCAAACATTGAAATTCTTGGATAGCCGCGAAAAATCTGGATCACCCCATTTCCTCATTCTGACCCCTTTTCTTGTCCAGTGAAAGACCCTATTAGGTTCCCCCACAATATCTAATTGTGGGTATTAAAGAAAATTTTGGTAATGAAAGACTTTTATTACAAATGAATTTCTGAAAATTCTTTTCTATTTCTTCATTTCTTGGTGTCAAAATAGGATATGTAGTATAAAAATGGAGAATCTATTCTCTTTTTTTCCCAAAAAAAGATCTTGGAGATTGTGTAATGCTTACTCTCAAACTCTTCGTTTACACAGTAGTGATATTCTTTGTTTCTCTCTTCATCTTCGGATTCCTATCTAATGATCCAGGACGTAATCCTGGACGTGAAGAATAAAAAATAGGATTAAGGGTTTTTTGTTTTCCGTGCTTGATTTTTCAATTTTCTTAGGATTTTATCTATTTTAACTATGAAAAAGTCAAAAGGGTTCGATAAATTCGAAAGATAAATAAAATATCAAGTCATCAACGGAAACGGAAAGAGAGGGATTCGAACCCTCGGTACAAATAACTCATACAACGGATTAGCAATCCGACGCTTTAGTCCACTCAGCCATCTCTCCCAATTGAAAAAGAATAATTACTATGTTACATTACACATAAAATAAGGATTGAAAAAAGTCTTTCTTTTTATATAGATATTTATTATTATATAGATATATATAATATAACCAGCAATTCCAATTCCATTTAGATAAAGTAAGGACTCGAAAGAAAAAAGAAATATTTCCAATATAAAATATAAAAAATAACTCTTTGATTTCGTCCGAAAGGGCCTTTTTTATTCCCATGGCCTGGCCGGGTCAGTACCTAGCCGGGCCTTTTTTTGTTCCAATGAATCATAGATAAAATGATTTATCTGATTTGAAAATCAAAATGCTTATTATTGAAGCAACAACAATAACAATCAGAAGAAGGGCTATTTCCATTACTATGATATAGAATCAAAGTGTCATTTATCATTATTTCTTATTATTCTTTCTTTTCTTCCCTTTTTTATTTACTTTATACTTTACTGGAATAAAAAAAAATCGAACTATGGATTCTTGCACAATGCTTTTTTATGTTATGACTTAAGTGGTTTTGTGGAGCTGTATCTGTCAAAACTCCTCCAGCAAAAGAAAAGATCGAACTTGTTATTTAAATGAGCCCCTTTTCTT